AGTCGGAGGACTCTTCTGACAAACTCAAAAATATGTAATTGTCAGCAAAGTTGTTTCTTTTTTTTTTTCAAATCCAAAAAGTTCTTCTTACTTAGAATAGGTCGTCGATTCAGCATTAGATAAAGGGGGTAAAATCCCTGTTTTTACAATTTACAATAAGCGGTTAAAATCATTTTATCAATATGAGTATCCTATATCGATAAAATATTTATTTTGAAACCACCTCTATATTAACATAGTGGTAGAAAGAGTACCATGCTGCGTCTAGACTTCAAACAGTTTGTTTTAACCATGTTAATAGTTCCACATTATTGGTTAATAGAGAATCAAAATAAATTTACCAATGAATCGCGAAATGCTATGGTTCTTACATATAATTTATGAATTTATACAGAAGTAATTCGCGAGATCATGCACCTCTCTTTCCTACTTATAACGGAAAAGGGTACAGTTGGTTGGTCCAACCTATTCTTGAAATAAACAACTCGCACACACTCCCTTTCCAAAAAAAATCAATACACCAAGCACTACACTTAGATTTATTGGATTTGTTGCTAAAATATCGGTATTAAACCCGAAACTCCCGGCAGATGGCCAGTGGCCTAAAGAAACGAAAGAATCGGTTACGTTTTTCATATGATCTCCTCTTATAGATAGACTAAAAAATCGAACAGAGTTCTTTTTGTAGCACTTCGCCCCTCTTTTTATTTATTCTTTTATTTTTTCTGAAATTGAGTAAAAAAATAAAAAATATTCGAGTTAGTTAGAAATTATGAACTAATGAACTAGCCCTTTTATTGGTTATTGGAACACTAACACTTACTAAAAAGAGTTTCCCTTGGTCTATGAACGGGAAGGATGAAAGCGAGTCAGTAGGCTAATTCCTCATCCGCAAATCAGCCCTTCCCGTAGGTTCTTTTCTCAAAGAATAAAGAATGGGAGGAGGGAAATCTTGATAGAATTTGAAAAAGCAAACGACAAGTCGAAGGCAATAAAATATGAAAAATAAATATATTTTTCATATTTATAAGCTAAGATTAAACAAAAGGATTTGCAAATAAAAGTGCTAATGCTACAACCAGTCCATAAATTGTTAAAGCTTCCATAAAAGCTAGACTAAGCAATAGCGTACCTCGTATTTTTCCCTCTGCCTCAGGCTGTCTCGCGATACCCTCTACAGCTTGACCCGCAGCAGTCCCTTGACCAATTCCAGGTCCAATAGAAGCAAGCCCTACGGCCAATCCAGCAGCAATAACGGAAGCGGCGGAAATCAGTGGATTCATGATAAGTTCCTCGTACCAAAAAAAGAAATGGTTAATGATACAATCAACCAATGAATTATGACTTAATTATTCCCTCACTAGGACTCATCCAGTCGAAGTAACTAAGAACTTCGGATTGAAGTAATAAGATTATTGAATCATCAAAACAACTTCGATATATCTTTTTTACTTTTTAGCCACAGAGTCTTTGTGAACCCATACGACTTTCGTTCTTCCATTTCTTGTTCTTGGTTCGAACTGTTAGTTGAATTATTTCTTGATTTCATCCGTTTATTCATTCAATTCACAGTCACAAGGGGCCGGAAGGACTTCTAGTCTATTAGAATCCCCTAGAGTAGTAAAATATATCTTTAGTTCATTTGATATATAACTAGCACTAGGCAATATCTAATATCACATATACATGTCTTTCTTCCATAACGTAAACCAAGCATTCATCTTAGATTCGAGAATCAAGCGTCGAAACATCTAGAAGGGTTCGCTTATAGTTATTCAAGTACAGATACCTCCCGCCCCTTTCTAAAATACTAAAAAAAAAAACCTTTTTAAAAATTCTTTTGAATCTTACCTTTTCTTATTATTCCACCTAGAGAAATCTAAATGGACAAATTGATTAGGACGACTAATTCCATAGGCATAGAAATATCATTATTTGCTTGATCTAAGTTCATGCAATTTATTAATAAAACTGAATAAAAAAATTATTCATTTTTATTATTTATTTATTATTAATATTTTGGTCAATCGTTGAATAAAATCAACTGAAAGGGAAATCATTTCGCCCTTTTTTTTATTTTTTTATTTAATTACACGTCGTAAACCTATACAACAAGAATTATTGACAAAAATTCTTATATTCAAATTGTTTTAACAATGAATTAATAATGAGATGGACTAAGCAATCTAAAGTGAATATTCATTGAAACGAAGTATGATATTAAGTGAAGGAAAGGGGAATTTTAGGAAAAAGATCTTTGTTTTTAGATCTTTTTCCCCTTACTCTTTAATATCATCGTAATGTTTTTGCTATCACTCTAGATCGTATATAGCATAGTTGTATATTTAGATTCCCCTATTCTATTCCGTAAGTTAAGTAATTCTCTTGAGCCACCCACCATATACATTTATACATTGCTGTGGGCTAAGCTAAAAAAGACTATTTCAATGATGGCCTTCCATGGATTCACCTATATAAGCCGCGGCTAAAGTTGCAAAAA